AAGCATGAGCTAATTCATAGATCTTTAGGCTTTGATTGCCGAGGAATAGAGACTTTACAAATAAAAACCGAGGATTGGGATTCCATTGCTGTCATTTCATATGTATATGGTTACAATTATTTACGCTCCCAGTGTGCCTATGATGTAGCACCAGGCGGATTTTTAGCTAGTGTTTATCACCTTACAAAAATACGGTATGGTATAGATAAACCAGAAGAGGTATGCATAAAAATATTTGCTCCCAGGAGTAATCCTCAAACCCCGTCAGTTTTCTGGATTTGGAGAAGTGCTGATTTTCAGGAACGGGAATCTTATGATATGTTGGGAATTTCTTATGAGAATCACCCTCGCCTTAAACGTATCTTGATGCCTGAAAGTTGGATAGGCTGGCCCTTACGTAAAGACTATATTACGCCCAATTTCTATGAAATTCAAGATGCTCATTAATTGATAAAAAGGGGTTTTTTATCAATCAATGAGCATCTTGGCATTCCCCTTCTAGATGAAACAGAGTAACTGGACTTTCATTCGTATTGTGGAGGGTCTAAAATAAAAAAAAGAAAAAGAGGCTCTCATTGCTATTCCCCAATTGGGAACATATCATATAATATACATTTCGTATGAGCACAATACGATGATTCTGCACCATGAACTTTGTACCTTGCACATCACTTAGTGGGGATCTCAGAAAGTAACTTGAGCAAGAGTTACAAAAAAAATGAAATTTGAAAGAAAAGAATATCTCGTCTAAATGAATTAATTTCATTTGTATGAGGTATGAATATCTATCCGATACATTATTCATGTGTCAGGAACCAGATTTGAACTGGTGACACGAGGATTTTCAGTCCTCTGCTCTACCAACTGAGCTATCCCGACCATTTCCCGTGCATCATCCTAGCAGAGCACTTATATCTATGTCAATGAAAAGAATTAAAAAATAAAATCTTAACAAATTGGACCTAGCCCCTGAATTTCTTAGATATTCAAAAAGAAGACATTCTTTGTAAATGTCAGGAAAAAGATATGGACTATGAATGATTCAATAACGGAAATTCCTTGAACATATATATGTTCATATCGTACTATACAAAACAAATGAGATTGGATTGGAAGAAGATACGAGGATTTTGATTCGGATCCCTTTGTGAAAGAACAGAGTGAATGAAATGAGAAAGATATTTCATTTTGTTTAAACGGAACCACTGATGAAAAAAAAAAAGAAAGAGGGTGAGGATAAATAAAGAGTGAGGAAGTAAAATGGGCTTTTTATTGGGGATAGAGGGACTTGAACCCTCACGATTTAAAAATTCGACGGATTTTCCTCTTACTATAAATTTCATTGTTGTCGGTATTGACATGTAAAATGGGACTCTCTCTTTATTCTCGTCCAATTAATCTTCAAAAGATCTATCAAACTCTGGAATGAATCATTTGATCACTGAATATTTGAATTCGATTCTTTTTTCAACTTCAATTGGAATTGATTCACAATAACTCTTCAATTTTTCATATATTTTTTGATCTCTATCATTCTAATTAATATATAATAGAAATAGAAGATTTCTATTTTCATATATAAAGCTATGTAAGTATGTATACGTACGTATTAGGTATATAAGGTTATCCTTTCTTTCATTTCAATAGAAAGATTTTAGCTACTAATGTAACGTAGTCAATTTTATTCGTTAGAACAGCTTCCATTGAGTCTCTGCACCTATCCCTTTTATTCTCATTTTCCATCTTTTCTCTCAAAACAAAGATTTGGCTCAGGATTGCCCATTTTTAGTTCCAGGGTTTCTCTGAATTTGGAAGTTACCACTTAGCAGGTTTCCATACCAAGGCTCAATCCAATCAAGTCCGTAGCGTCTACCAATTTCGCCATATCCCCCTTTCTTTTGAGACAAGGGTAATTTCATCCACCTCTTTAATTTATAATTTATCTTGGCACTATTGAATTCATTAGGTAATGATTCCTATATCGAAAAAGTGTATGCTGCTATTTTCTTTTTTTGCCACCCCCTATTCTATATTCTATCATTTCATCTCTATTGGATGAACCCTATTTGTTTCAATACAAAATTGATTCTATCATTGATGTATCCGCAATTCAATATGGATAGATATATCCCACATATATATGTGCCTTTCCTCCTCCTTAATTTTTAAAGTGCAGTTTGTAATAGTGGAACGGTCGATATTTATTCTTTTTTTTTTCATTTCAAATCCTAATTTCATTGATATATTAATATTTTATATTCACATACATATATATGAATATGAAATTTAATTTCTATTTAGATATCTAATTTATCTATATCTAAATACTAAATAGTTTTCTTTTCTATTTTCTAAATAGAATCTAAAATAAAAATATATAACTAATAAATAAATATAAGAAATTTAAATAATCAATAAATTAAAAAAAGAAGAAGAATCACTAGGTAATAGCCAAGATCCGATAGTTTCCTGTATTCCTATACACTATTGCTCTTATATCCGCCCGCTTAGCTCAGAGGTTAGAGCATCGCATTTGTAATGCGATGGTCATCGGTTCGATTCCGATAGCCGGCTCTTTTTCTTTAATCAATTTTTTTCTTTCCATGATTGAAAATCTCTACTCTCGCTTTCTCTAAATGTTGGGTCACCGATCTATTATGTCATAGTAACTTGCAGCTATAGCTATGAATAAAAAAGTTGACTAGAACAATTAGATCTCTACAGAAGAAATTGGAAAATGTAACCTTCGCTTTAATTTCCTATATATACAAAAAATCCGAATATTGATAAAATTTCTTTTATTCTGTTTTGTAGAACTTTAGTAAATTGAGTTTTGCTTTGCTGATTCTTTAGTTCAGTCTGAATTTATATTTTTTTTTTCAAATAAAAGTGAATCAAAAAGGAGCCTTTATATGTCTCGTTACCGAGGACCTCGTTTCAAAAAAATACGCCGGCTGGGGGCTTTACCGGGACTAACTAGTAAAAGACCCAGATCCAGAAGTGATCTTCAAACCCAATTGCGCTCTGGAAAAAGATCACAATATCGTATTCGTTTAGAAGAGAAACAGAAATTGCGTTTTCATTATGGTCTGACAGAGCGACAATTACTTAAATATGTGCATATTGCTGGAAAAGCCAAAGGGTCAACAGGCCAGGTTTTACTACAACTACTTGAAATGCGTTTGGATAACATCCTTTTTCGATTAGGTATGGCTTCGACCATTCCTGGAGCTAGACAATTAGTTAACCATAGACACATTTTAGTTAATGGTCGTATAGTGGATATACCAAGTTATCGTTGCAAACCCCGAGATATTATTACTACGAAGGATAAAGAAAGATCGAAAGCTCTGATTCAAAATTATCTTGTTTCATCCCCCCACGGGGAATTACCAAACCATTTGACTATTGACTCCTTACAATATAAAGGATTTGTCAATCAAATAATAGATAGTAAATGGATTGGTCTTAAAATAAATGAGTTGTTGGTCGTAGAATATTATTCCCGTCAGACTTGATTCTAATGAAAATAAAAAAGCAAGGTTCATACCAATTTTGACTCCTTTCGCTGAAGTAAATAGAGCACCTCGTGCCCTGTCTCATTCATGTATTAAAAAAGGATCGGCAATAGGATTCTTTTTCTTTTTTTCTTCTTTTCAATATCAATACGATATCTCTATTTGTATTTTACCTATCACAGGGATTAATTAGGGATAGAAAATGTCTATTAAATAAGGGTCTTATCATTAGAATAATGATATCAATTCTTATTTTATTTAATACATTGTAGTCGGTAACGTTGATGAATGAAAAGAAACGGAGAGAGAGGGATTCGAACCCTCGGTAAACAAAAGTCTACATAGCAGTTCCAATGCTACGCCTTGAACCGCTCGGCCATCTCTCCTACAGAATGTTATTCTTGACCAAAACCCGAATGAATAGCGAGTCCTTCATCTTAATTGTAGTACATGTATGACCGCCCGATGGTTCCATAAGAAGAAATTGTTTTTCCAATTTCATATTTATCAACAACAACTTCTTTCATCAGCTAACCCATGGAATTCCTGAATTGTCCGACGAATCTTTCTATTTCAATTGTATGGTGTGGCACATACATGTTATGCAAACAAAAAGGATGGTTACTTTATTTGAATATTTGAATTTGATTTTATCATGGAATGATTATTCCATTCTTTTCCTTTTTGGATCATAACCAAATCAAAACTTCTCGAGTTATCAAAATCCATAGGAAACTTGGTTATTCAACTTAGATGAAATAGTAATAGTCATTGGTATACTACAAAATTGGAATGAAATCTAATCTGATTCAACTATTTCATTTCATCTTTGTCCAAAAGGGGGACACCACATTTTTTCCAATTAGTCTGTTTTTATGTTATTTTGTACTGTACAATTCCCTTTTTTGTGGGATCGTTTTCCCCGAAGGGGGATGAGAAGAATTATAGAATGAATTGCTAATTATGCCTAGATCTCGAATAAATGGAAATTTTATTGATAAGACCTCTTCAATTGTAGCCAATATTTTATTACGAATAATTCCGACAACTTTAGGAGAAAAAAAGGCATTTACCTATTACAGAGATGGTGCGATTTGATTTTTTCTTGTTTTTTTTTTACCCCTCAGTTTTACGAGAAAAAGAACGTAGTTAGGAATAGAAAAAAAACAAATTAGTGAAAGAAACCTACGCTTGGTGAAGGTGAAGTTTAAAGATAGAGCAATTCCTTCTGTCGTGTATCCTCGATTGATGCAGCCTTAGATGCTTCAATTATCAATTTTAGTATTGAGCGAAAGGTTACATCTATAGGTTCTGTATTGGAGGTCATTACTACTTCATTTAGTACCAATAGATGGCATCGGGGAAAAAGCACTACACCTAGGAATCAACAACACAAAAACTTTGTTATAAATAACCCTTTTCCTTATCGGTATCGGGACTAAAAAGAATGGTTAGGAAAACAAAGATCCATCTCATTCGTAC